GTTATAGCTCCCGAACAAGCGATGAGGGGCGAGGTTGCCCGGGTCAACGGATCGAAGGCAGTATTTAACGTTCCCACCTGCAACTACGAAATAGGCTAGCTGACCTAGCAGTGAAAGACGAGAGAGCTGACCAGAAATTAAAGATGAAATAGCTGGTCCAGCGATGACATTTCTGAGGTCTGGCACCACATTGCTTTATAGTCAGATAGGAAGGCGCCTGCCTGACTAACCATAGGAAGAAGGGCATTCAGGTTCAAATCCTGATCTATCAATAGGTGGTAGTATGTCACGCACGAATTCATGTTATCAATCCCAGCTGTAGTCTTATCTACTGTGAATGCGTAGTCGAACCGTACTGTGTATCGAAAAGAATGCATTGGATGAAGGGATGTCCGGTTTCAATTTTATACATATGGCTGATGCCGTGTTGTCTATCCAAACGAGCAACTTACTGATGGCAAAAAGAAAGTCCCTTCTGATATGGAAGATTGCTGTTAGAATAGAAGCATCGACCCGGGCCAATATGCTGATTTTTGGGAGTATAGTGCGTATTCATTTTCTAAGGAATTAGTTTATGGAGCGCCAGCTCGTTGCGATCCTGCCGCGGCGTCAGCAGTCACCGGTGATTCCGCGAAAGACAAGATAGGCCAGCCGGGAAGGCCTCGATTCATGCCTCGTTCTTGCTTGCTCATAAAACCTTCCCTCTAGTCCTTGCTACTGTTCTCTAAGTCAGATTCGAAGCTCTTTGATATCATTTCGAGGTTGAGGATTTGGCTTTAGATTGATTTATTTATAAATATATAAGATTAGAATGAAACTTCCTTTTCCAGTTCTATACTATTTGCTACTATTGGAATTTCCCATTGCTGTAGTAGTACGCTCTGGCTAGTGTCAAAATGTCTGATTGTGAATGAGCGAGTAATTATGGTACTATGATTCTCCTACTTCATATGTGGGCTTATTGGGCTAAGCTAATCATTTGATACTCCAAACTTTCGATCTAAGCCACTTTTCGTTAGCGGGAAATCGACACACATTGATAATTGAGACTTGCTGTCAGCATCTCTTACTGGACATCTTGCTTGAAGCTCTGTTCCCATGTCGATGTGAGCTCTTTGCTTTTCCTCTGTCCTTTGCCCTATCAGAATCAGTATCGGCCTTCCCAAGAGGAGGAGGCTTTTTTGCATGTTAGCGCCTCTCTCTAGTGCCCATTGATCAAAGTCCTAAGCTTGGGAAATCATCCCACTTCTTTGTCTTTCTCTTTCTTTGAAGCTAGAAAGATGCAGTGCTTCACCGAGGGTTTGTCTCACAAGATCTGTTGAGAACAGCTTGCAGATTTCTCGGCCGAGCGAAAGATTGAGCATTGGATCAAGAGAGTGTATTAGCCTATCAAGGCTAAGTCGAAGCGTATCAATCCCAAGGTCGGCCTACAGATATCACTTTTAGGTCTCCTTCTTTCCAGCGGAGGGATCACCCACCTCTTTCTGTTCAAGATTCCTGACCTGACTTAATGCCCTCTTTCACAAGACATTTGGTTGAGAAGGATTTGGTAAACCTAGAGATCTTATTCTGGTAGAGGGTAAATCTGTTCTTTCTGCTTCTGCGTATGCTTATCTTTTAGCATTCGCCTATGCCTGTGAAAGGAAATGCTGCTTTGAGATACATATTGATATCTAGCTGGGCGAAAGAGCACAAAAGGGAGTGGTTTCAATGGAAGTTGCAAGAAAAACTACTAGAATTCACTGCATGGAACTATGCCCGCTTTGGTTATATTATCCTAGCATTGAAAACTTTCTCGACGGGACCGATCTTTAAGCGTGAAATCGCTTTTTCATCCCGCCGTCGTGGAAGGTCATATTAGAATTTTCTAGTTGCAGAAAGCCTTTCTCGAGGAAGTCCACCCTTTGAGGTTGGTAAGTCCCATCGACTCATCAAGGTTAAGTAAGCTGTCTATCCGTCTGACACCTTGACTTCATCGCCTTGATCGCGTCAGTATCAACATCAGATGAATGAGATCTTCTTTCAACGAGGTAGGGTGGGGCTGGTTAGAGCTTTGTGGTACCCCTCTGTCTAGTGTAGATGGAAATGTTACTTCGAGATATGATCTTTCGGTAGAAAAAGAGTTGTTGGGTTTGCAGAGCAGGATATCCTTTGACTAGGAAAACTTGTGAAGAGTGAACTAGCCCCTTTCTATGGTAGGTCCAAAATACCTGTTTCTTTGGTAGAATGATAGCTAAATTGGGAAAGTTTTCGTTGTAAGTATCTACTGTTGAGACCTTTCGAAATGAAATGCTCTTTCATATGATTTTTTTTATACAAATTCTCACGCATAGCTCTAATACGCCGTTGGGCGAGAAGGGAAGACCGGGCTTCGCAGTCCAGTTATTCAGTAGTGGAATAATTCCATGACATTGTTTGAATCTACACTATAAATTTCCCTGTTCCGCTGCATCCCCTCTTGAAAAGAAAGAACACCCCCCTTTTCCTTGAAAGGAAATAGGCTTGCCTGAAAAGCCCTTCTTATCCCCACCTACCTTGCCCAAACGGGGGAGCTTCGGTCACAATTGATCCCTTTCTTTCGTGAATCGAATACTTCTTTGTTCTTAGACCATTGACCTTCGAATTGGCTTATGAAATGCCTACTTTCGGAACCTCTTTCTATCTATTAAGCAAAAACAGTTGTAACGAGGTCGAATGGGTCACCCCCCCTGGAAAAGAATATCTTCCAACCTTACCCAGCACCCTCTGTGGGAAAGAATTCCCTCTTCCCTTCTTCAGGCTGAAAAGCCTTCTTCTTCCTGCTACACGCCCTTGCCTACCTCCCTTGAATTTCATTCTTCGAAATCCCCCTCCTCTTCTCTGCGCGCTAGACTATTCCAAGCCCTCCAACCGTCAACCTTCCTTTCGTGGAAATTAAATTCTTAAGCCTTATTAAAAGCCGTTATCACTTCTTCTTAAAGACTTTGGATTTGCAAAATCTCAGTCATTCTCTTTTCTTTCCAGTGAAGTGCTCCCTTCCTATCTTTACCCATCCGCCATCAACCTTTCTCTCCCACCACCCTTTTTTGAATCCCTAAGAGAAGCTTAGGATAGGAAGGCTGTGTGGGCAAAATAGAGTTCCACACTCCCAATGTTCTTTCAATGCTTGAGGGACCGGAGCGCGCGGACAAAGAGAAGGCAAGGTTGACGAACAACAAGGATAAGGATAGGACCCGGTTCGGCTAAGTCCCTTGGTCGGTCATCAGGGAGTTCTTCCCGCTTCAGTCAATCAGCAAGACAATGTGAATAGGTATTATCAAGTCAAGGGCCGGACCTGACTCCGTTAGCTGAGCTCTGAGCTTTGCTCCTGGCAAAGCATTACGTGTGCTATCTACTCTGCTTTATGTTATGGAAGCGCCGACTCAAAGACTCCCCCAAATCTCGGGGCCCCAAGAGATTCGTCAGATGAGGGCGGTTCGGTTGCCTCAATCGCAAGGAGAGCTATTCCTGCTTAAGGTTGGTTTGAGAGGAAGTAGTGAGGAAACGGAAGGTTGGTTAAAAAAGGAGGGCGCTGGAAAAGGAGACTATTCGTTGGGAACCTGGAAAGGAAGGGCTATTGGGGAAGGAGGTTCAGCAGGAAACAAGAGAGTAGCCATACCTTTCAAGCTAGCATAGATAGCAGTGGGAGACCAAACAAATGTTTCACGCAATAGCGTGAAAGAAGTCCTACTAAGCTAAAGAAGCAGATGAAGCATCGGGTCTTGGAGAAGAATAAGATCACAGAGCACAGCAAACCGCTAAACCATGTGCGCGTGATTGCTCGCCTATCATGAGTTTGACTTGCGCTCTAAAGCAGTCCTTTTGAGGAAGACCCGTAATGGCCGCGACGTCAAGAAGAGTGGGACTCATCATTCCAAAGCGGAAATGCAATTTGGTAGACCAGAATAAAGAAAGCACTTTAAGGAAAGATGGATGCCATACGGGAGGGATGCTGCTTAGTCGAATGGGACTATCTATTCCAAGTTCGCCCCATTCTTCGGATTTGAATCTTCTTACGCGATCAACCCAGGATACCCATGTGGTGGTGGTACTGGGCCATGCTCTCTTCGCACGGCGATTTAATACCCTGTCCCAGGATGGGCGGAGCCGATGAAAAAGAAGAGATCGATCAGAGTCGGGATAGAAGGAGTCAAGTTCAAAAGGAGGAGTTCTATCCCCACAAGGGCCTAAAGCGGTGGAGGTTCTGTAAGAAAGGGACGAGAAGCTCGAACTTGACATGCTGAAGACTACGTTCGATTATACGGCTGGCCTTCTCAGAGGCAGATTTTTCTTCTGAATAAGGATGGCCGGGGAATCAAAGATTGATGAGGAGAAGACATGTTTTCCCTTGCATGAAGAGCAGGGAGAGATAAAATTGTTAGGGCATAAATATGAAGAAAAAGTGGGCAAGCCATGCAGTAGACCGACGTGGCGGTTAAGTGTTTGGTGAGTCAGACTCGAAATGGTGCACGTGTGTGAGGAATAAATGCTCTTTAGGCAAGGACTCATGCAGTGCATTAAATGAGACAGACCCATGACATGTACGTCGGCCGTCGGAACAGACAGCTCATGCCAACAGTAATGGAATGAGACTTGGCAAATAAATTCGAATAAGTTTATTCACAATCGTAAGATACATACATTGGGCCTAAAGAGTAAATTTCTCCCTAAAAGAGGCCTAAATAGCCTCAGCCCTATCTATTTGACTCTGGCCATTAGCACTGATGGGCCGGAGCAAGTTGTTGTATTATGGCCTCCAAGTCTCTCTTCAAAGGGTCAAACTCGTCCTCCAAGTTTGCTAAGCGGCCCAAAACATCTTCGAGTTGTTTTCCGAGACTTTCGACCCTGTATAGTAGGGCCCGAATCTCTTTCCCTCTTCGGCTTCGTCAACTAGACTTGAGAACAGCGCCTGAACCCCTTTTTCCTTCTACGAGGCTATCCCAGTTCCGCTAACGCAGGGAATTGCTCCTCTAAAAGCGGATTCCATAGCCAAGGAAAGGAGTCCAATTGAAGCGGTTAGGCCTTTCTTTTCCTAAAGATAGGATCCCACCCTCCCTAATTCAACTGATTCAACTTGAACAAGAACATCTTATTCAATTCAACAAGTGCTACCCACTAATCTAATCTCAGTCGAATGCTCCTTAAGTTTAAGGTTCTAGGGACTCCACCAGGGCACGGGAACAAGGGCAAGAGGAGCCGAGAGTCGGGCTAACTAAATCAGTTAATCCGGATCCGGAAGTAACTTAGCTACCTGCCGTTAAGAGTTCTGCCTTCTTTAAGGGGAGCGAAAGTCATAAAGGAAATCCAACTCCCAGTCTCATTCACTGCTAACCATAGAAAGAGGGGCAACCGAGCCCAACGAACCAAAGAAAAGATTGGAACTCACAAGAGTTGAAACCATAGCCATGCCATATGACTCTAGAAATTCCTTAAGAAAGCGAGAGAGATCACTCGTAAAAGCGGATCCCCCTGCGCTCCTTGAATCTTTCTTACTCCGGCTACAGAGCATGCCACTATGCGTAACACATTGAAATGGCTAGCAAGACAGCAGGAAAGGAGGAGGAAAGCAGCTTCAAAAGGAAAGAAAAGGGCAGAGCTCTATGCTCACTCAACCATAGGCTTTTTAGGGCTACGGGGGGATACCTATAGAGCACCTTCCCTACTAAGAAAAAAGAAAGCAAGGAAGTCTTAGACGCTCGTCCCTATCCCCCGGACGTGACTTCGATACCTTAACAGTTACTTTTGAGTTCTTGCTTCTAACTTTCCTCCCTTTGAAGTAACAGATGCGCTCGTATTCTTCCTAACAGCATATTTTTCCTTGTTTGGGAAAAGTTCCCCTTATCCATGATAGGCGGACGATTCTCTGCATCAAAGATCCCCCCGCTCTATTATTAAGGGTAAGCAGACGATTTGGTAATTAATTGGTAAGCCTTTTAAACAGGCGAATCGTCTGTTCTAGGAACACTCACTTAACACTTTCTCATTCACACCGACCAGCTAGTGCGCAATGATCAAAAGGTCCGTGCTGAAAATCGAATCCTTTGCACGGATTGACTACTCGTCGGGCCGGTTCCAGCCTTCCTCCTTTCTGATCGTAGGCGGACTAATGGTGAGGAAGTGGTGGATAAGGGGGTGTACCATTCAATGCCAGCTCTAGGGTTTGTTCATACCGGTTCTTTCTTCTGTGAAAGAATCTCTCCTCCCTTAGCTTAGGTCTTCTTTCGCGCAATTGCTAAAGCATTTGGTCTCGCTATGGCTAGCTTCTTTGTTTCGGAGCGCGCTATAGCTTTGCTTGCTTGCTGCTCTGCTCTCTTCGCGCTATACTTTCAATCAATGTTTGCTTGAAGCCTGTTCCCACGAGACCGCGTTCCAACTCTCTTTGCTATCAATCTCTATTTCACGTCCATTAAATAGTTGATTCACGAAAAGCGAAAGGCGAAAAAAACGGCTTTTAAGGAGGGTTGAAGGACCTCTTCGGGCAAAGTGCTTACTCTATCTTCAAACTCTCGTTTTCAGGAGCGAATTGTCTCTTCACTCGTTGTGGAGCGGGGGTTGCAGTCTACCTCCTATATCGCGAGTTTTCTGGTAGTGACTCGGGGTGCTGGATGCGTGTTCAATGCTGCTCTATTGTCCCCTTATCGGTAGTGGTGGCCATTGATTGAGCTTCCGCAGAAACGGATTGGTGGGCGTGGAAATTCTGCTTTTGCAGTTGATGTTGCAGTTTCATAGCTAGCGAGACTAAAAGCAAAGAGCACAGTGCTAGAGCCAACAGGCATTAAGGAAAAGAGTGCTAGAAGAGCCAAATAAAGTAAAGCACTGTGCGAAGGAATGCATTTTTGTTAAAATAAGGGCAGAGGGTGGGGAAGGAATGATTCTCAGAAAAAGGGTAGGGTATTGGTCCAGTTAGTTCGGAAGCTTTGACCCGGTATCAATCCCGGTTCCAGGAAGACTCCATTCTGAAAATGAATCCTGGGAATGGATTACCTACTCGGGCCGGTCTTATTCAAATAAACCGAGAAGGGCAGGGGGGAAGGTAGGCTTCCTCAAAAGTCATTTGATCTAGAAGAGACCAAGCTTAGATAGATGAAGCGGAAGAAGGAACAAGGCTTGAAGGCGGATTAGCAAGGGAATTAATCCGATGAAGCTGTTCCTCCGCTAGAATAAGGGGGCATGATCGCTGATCAGCAAAGGAAGCAGTCACATTCTACCTACGTATGGATGTCTTTCGGACAAAGAAAGAGATTTGAATAGAAAGCTCCGACATCGTATTCGCCTTTTGGCTAACCAGAAAAAAAATAGGAGTAAGGAAGCAGCGAATAACTAAAAAGCTTTTCAGAAGAGAAGTCGTCTGATCAGGAAATGATAACGGGTCGAATAGCGCTCCAATCGAAGGGCGGGCGGTGGGAGAAATGAGCAAGCAAAGAGACTCACATGTTGGTTCACCAAGTGAAAGAAGGAATTATACAGAGGTACTGGCTAGAGGACGGCTTACTCTACGCCAAGGGCGGGCTCCTCTTCGTTCCCAATAAATGATCTCGAATTCCCGTACCGTAGTCGAAGAGAAGAAAAGAGGCTTCCGCTTCTGTTCTGAAAGGCAGTTTAACCAGTTGAAAGAACACTCCCTGTGGTCGGTTGGTTGGTCTATCTCTTGTCGGCTCTATCTATCTCGATCCGGCACCCGATCCGTTTATGCTTCAGCCGCTGCTTCAACTGGTTTCGGGTCAAATACCACTAGGGCAACTGACCGATCGGAGTCTTTATCTCCAACGAATGGTTCTTCTCCAGTATTTCCCACAGCTATCCCAGCTATTTGTGCTTGGACTCGGGAAAGTCCGGGTATGGATCCGAATCAAAAACTCGCTATTCCACTTCAACAGGCACTGAATTTACTTTATATATATATTTTCCATTGTTATTGGAATTAAGTCCAGTTGAACATCATGATTGATGAATTCTTCTCCCCTTATTCGGGTGATGCTGCTTCGGTTGATCAGGTGGATCCTGGCCCTCCTAATCTCCCATCGGACAGCGCCCCTAAGGCCCCCCCCGGTCCTCCTCCGGATAAGGTTTCTGAGGCTCCTCTTACCCAAGCTGGTCCGTCCAAAGACCTGGGTACCGAAGAACCTCTGTCTCCTACTCCTGACCTGAACCCTCTTGGCCGGTTGGTTAGCTGCTGACTCTTTGGACAATAAGGGCCATGCTCAGTTACCCAGGATGAATAAAAACAAGCAAAATTCCCCCTCTTCGAGGTGGAGGATAAGGTAACCCTTACTGGTTGTATCTTTCTTTTGTCAGCGATGGTTTTTGCTTGCTGGAATGTCAGGGGCCTTAATGACCCATTAAAAGAAGGAGAGGTCAGGAAATTGATCTCTGAGCATCGTCTGTCCCTTTGCGGTCTCATTGAGACTAGGGTGAAGGAAATTAATAAAGGTTATCTTTTGATGGCTTTGGCTAGGGAGTGGAAAGCGTTATTTAATTATCAGTGTGCCCCTAATGGCAGAATTTTGCTTTGTTGGAACCCTAGGGAGTTGGATCTTGTTCTTCTTGGCCAATCTGCGCAAGTTATTCATTGTAGAGTTTCGGCCAAATCTAGGGCTTGGAGTTGCATTCCTTCTTTTGTTTACGGTGAAAATTGTCATTCGAAGAGGAAAGTGGAGTGATTTTTCCTCTTTTCCTTCTCTTGTGGGTGATAATCCTTGGTTGGTGATTGGGGATTTCAACGCGATCAGATGGAATCACGAGAGATTGGGTCGTTCTCGGGACTGGCCGGATTGGATGGGAGACCTTGATAATTGTGTACTTTCTGCGGGGCTCTTTGATCTTCGGTTTTGTGGCCTTCTCTTTTCCTGGTCTAATAGGAGGGAAGATGACCCCATTCTGAAAAAGCTGGATAGGGCCCTGGTTAACTGTAGTTGGGAGGCCTCCTTCTCCGGGTCGGAAGTTTCTTTCTTACCTGCTGGGGTATCGGCCACTCACCCATTAACCAATTCGCGCCAGTAACGAGGTCCTAAATAGTAACGTCTAAGGGATCTCGAAGATCCTGAATTAGTTTACACATGTGACGAATTCTTCCCTACCAGACGCCGAGCAGAAGAAATATTTAATAAAAACTTTTGAGCTATTACCACTATCTGATAATCAAATGGTGATTCCGCCTATATCTTTTACAAATATTGCTTTTTCAACATTGCTACCAATCTATTGCTAGCACAGGTATCAATAGCCTTAACTACCCGTTCATGCCATGTTTGGAGTTTCTACGCACGAATCATAAGTTCTTTGGTTCGTAACGATCACAATGAACCATCCACAAGATAGAGATAGTACTTTATTAATGCCGTGATAACTATAATGTACGAGTTGATTCCCAGATCAGAAATTCTTTGATTGGGTCCACAAGCCAAATCGAACGCTTACTTTCTCAACCAACCTAATTCGGGGTTACATTCCATGAAGAAGTTATATGATAGAGAGAATGGAACGCCAAATTCATACATACATCTATTAACTTTTGCTTTCTGCTCACTCATTGATGTAATAGAGAGAGAGGGAATTGTCACACATTTATGGCAACTCACCGCTTCATCCGTGTACAAACCATTAAGCCGACCATGGCAATTTGTCCCTTCCATCGATTTATCAATGCCTAGCACCTACCAAACGCCTACTCAAAACTAAGAGGGGGAGGGATGGAAGAGTAATAGCAGCATTCCAGCCAGCATACCTTTATCCGAGCCAATAATTTTTACATCCTTGAGTTGCCAGCCATTCATAGGTTTTTCCTCGTTTTGGGATAGCAAAAAAAAAGCCGAAGATCGGTAATCAATGCCAGGTGAAGCTGGAACCGTAAGGGCTATTGGGTGGGTGTCGATCTATGCCCCTCGCTTTTATTTCATCGAAAGGATCAAGTGGCTTTCGATCACGAAATGTCTGTCTCCCTCTCTCCGGTTGCTCAGATGCTACTACGCCTACGCCTGCAACAACTAATAAGGGCCCTTTTTCGAATGTTTGGAGAGGCTCACCTATATCGGACCCCCCAAACTCGCCTTTCGTCTTAAGAAAGATGGTCATTCTTCAGGTTTTCAAGAGCCGGACACATGTCGACAGACCAAGCAAGGACGGTATTCGCGATTCCTTCTCTTCCTTATTCCCGATATCGTACGACATATGCCTGCCAGATAGAGGCAAAGAGATGCCGACCCTTACAAGACAGTATTTGTATACAGGACACGAGCCTTTGCTACAAAAGCTAGGGAATGTGCTATATGAATTAGAGGAGTTTATGAACGTTACCAGCGGATCCGAGCCTTACCTTATATTGGAGAGTTGACCCTCTTGGCTGGGCCTATTCGCTTTAACACCGGGCTTGTCTTGCTTGATTGATTGGCTTACCCTCGTGTGTCGTGCCATATTCGCTATTGGCTTATAGTTGTTTAGTTATTCTTCTATTTGTTAAACCAACGTACGTACTAGCTTGAACACCGTGCTACAGTCATGTTGCATCCCCAAAAGCTTCTCCTTCTTTTGCGGGTCATAGAAGACAGCTCCTTATTCTTCTTGCTTATGGGATTAAAAGATCTCTTATTCACCGCTCGGGCTTCAGGACTCGACAGACACAGGCCACTGATGTGTGGGTAGTTATTATTTCTTTTGCCAGTGATGAGATTCTCGCAAAGCCGCCTTACTAACCCTTCTATCCGGCATACCAACAACTTTTCACAAAAGCCCGATAAATTTACTTCAAAGATCAAAGAAAACCAGAGATGGCATTTCGAGAGAAAGCTGTGGATTGAGGGTTGCTTGACCCGCTAGACCAGAGCGCCAGCCAGGTTCAAATTCAAATGAAAGATCTTCAAAAGTCTCAAATGAAAGCCAGGTTCGTTCAACAGCACGGGCAGATGCTTCGGGCCAAGCAGACTGATGAAGATGAAGTGGTGGTCATTCTAGAACTAGAGATGCTCTCTCAATCTTTGGAAAGCTTTCTCCTCTCGGAAGTAGCTTTCTCGATACCAATAGGGGGGCAGGTTTGGAACCCTCTTTATGTGAGCCTCAGGAGATAGTGAAGCCGTAAATTTTTGGTCTCATGGGCCAAGCGCCATTTCAAATGAGACATTGGTTCCGGGACTCTTCTTAGTGGACTATTGTCCGCTTTGACCGCGAACAGCTGATCTTGGCCAGTCTTGAATTGTGACTCGGCGGGGCCGTTTGGGAGATCTCGATTGCCTTTCATTGGTATCTGAATGGAGGCGGTCTTCAACTGTGATCCTATACTCTTTTGCTCTTGCAAGTGCTGCATCCGAACCGAAGGATACACGGGGCTCTAGAGGACGAGCAATGGGAATTCTCTACTTTCGACTTCCTTTCTCTCGCCGATAGGGCAAGCGCTACACTCTGCACTGCGCATACTTGGATACCAGCTCTGTTTGAAGAGTTCCTTGAGTGAGCCTTCTTCACACCGACTTCCTTTGGTGCCCCTCCTGAGACCAAGCCCTTTCCTGCCTGCAATGCTTGCTGATCGACGAGCGCCTTTGTCCTGTCTCCTTATCCTCTTTCCCGCTATGACGTCAGTCACTCCCCGAAACCAGACAGACCCTAACGGCTTCTTTGCTAACTCGCCCTATAGTAAGTATAAATAAGGAGAGGAAGCTGTGTTTTGGATGACTTTTCCACTCAGATAGATAACTGATCTGATCTTTATGCTCTTCCTGGTCTTGGACTATCAACTACCTACCGCTGCTTCAATCAGTGACAGTGTACCCTGTCTTTGTCGATGTCCGAAAATGTAGCCTTTACCCTCACCGTCATCATAGCTCCCACACGTAGTAGGGGGCTCTATCTAGACTACTGGACGAGCAAGCCCAGTCTCCCTTTTTTTTTCTATTTGGGACTGTGACAGACAAGAAGTACCTGAGCTCTCCTTCCGTCTCGCAATCATCAGTGGTTGATGGATCACTCGAGCACCTATCTTGACCACATAGAGGTCACCATCCATAAAGATGCCAAGGTAAAATCGTCAATCGGGTCAATGTCCGTTGGAATGGGAATGGTACAGGTATGTACTTTCAGAAAATGAAGAAGCTCGCCCCATAGATGACTTCCCTCTGCCAATACGAGTCCAGAACCCTCTTCTTTTGGAGGCAGATTTGCGCTCACCTTCTCTAATGGAAAGCATACCTAGTAGGGTCCTTTTCTGATGAATGACTTGCTGCCGAATCAGGCTCTCTCTTTGAACTGTACTCTCTGGATCAAAGCAATCGTATCCCCCTCCCACAGTTCCTCTCTTCTTTGACCTAAACAAGTTCGCTGTATAAGATAATACAAATTATAAGAGGTTATAGTCTGATCAGGCCAATCAGGAATAAATATAGGTCCTCTAATGAATCCCCCAGAGAAGGATAGGGGAATACCTTGACTCTCTTCGCACTAACGTTAAGAGCAAATGAAAGCTTTTTCAGTACTTCTTCGGTCAGAGAGATGCCCGAACGATATAGATAGGGTTGAAGCCTTCAGCACTAGGGGTTCTATTCCTTTATCCCTAGTGATTCTCCGGGATTTCCGCTCTATCCCTCGGCTCTCTCTTACGGAAGAGCCTTCCAACTCATGTTATGGTCTAGATCCCCACCAAATATGACTCGACCATTAATTATCGCCTATCCGGATCAGTTAGGGAGAGATATGCCCTCTATAGAGTTTAACATAGCCTTTGGGAAGGCTCGGAGCGGAGGTCAAGACCTTCTCCGATAATCGATAGGCGAGGCGGATTGATTCTTCTCGTCCCGGCCCTAATAGCTGTTTTAGTATACGATGAGTTGGGTGAGGGAGAGGACGACTATTGATGCCTTGAACTCCTCTAGAGAGTCCTCCTTCCAAGGGGCTATGCTCTGTCCTAACCATTCCTTGCAAAAAGAAAGCCTTTAAAAGCAGTACAGTAAGTAATTGCGGATTTTTTCGCCGGAAAAAGAGTGAAATACCTTTGACTCCTCCTCCCTAGAGGGGATAGAAGACTGGAAGGGATACCTTTTCCTCGGATTATTAGTGGAAAATTTACCAGACAGCTCAACCGTTGACCAGCCAACCGGCAAATACATTTATACAGAAAGACCAAGCTGGTGTGCCACACCTCCAACTCCAACTACTACAGGAAAGATTCCACCTCCCTCTCATGAATAAATTTGATGGATCGTACCTTCCTATTTTGGAAGTTGGAACTCCCGCCAACCGGTGACTCTGGTTTACCATTATGATTATTTCCCGTTATTTCCTCCTCCCTATTATTTGATTAGTGATTAGCTACTACTTCAACCTCTAATTAGTATGTTGTTCTTACAATTCCGTATTCGTATTCCTGAATGGGTATTCCTGAATTCGTATTATGTTGGTACTTTTTCCAATGCTATTGAGTATTCTGCTTATTCATGTGCATGTGTTATCCCTAAATCTCCATCAAACAAAGTAGAAATCCTCAAAAACTGCCCATTCTGAACGTTTTCCTTATGTCGCAGCAACCAGCTAGCTAGAACTAGAAGAAGAAGAAGGCGAGCTACCAGATGAGCTAACCAGCATACGAGATATGTTGAATAGAAGGAATGAAACCGACGTACCGTATTGACCGGCGGGTATATTTATTAATGAAAGAACTAAACCACCGCCCGCAGCTGCTCCTGCTCCTCCAACGCCAACGGCTACTGATTGTGTCAGCCATTCCTTTATTATTGCTATTGATATAGTGGAATTCATTCCAGTCATTCCCTCCTACACCCTATAATTCATGTAATTAATAATTTGACTTCAGGGTGGTAACTCATTTACTTCCAACAATGGGATTTACTTCTTCTATTGGAATTGGAACTGAAACTCTTGGTTGCCCCAGCTTCCTCATATTCAACCAAGACCCTAACATTAGGAAGACTGAAACTCAAATTACAGGATTTCCAGAAACAGCTCCCGCGTCTCCTCCTCCGTATGCTACTTCTAAATTGTAAAAAAAGCAAATTTGTGCACCTCCCCTCAATGGGCTCCTCTCTTGTGTACTCCCTCTCTTTCTCCGTATCCGAATCTCTCGTAAACCGAAAGGGGATGGGAACTTCGACTATGAGGAGTTGCCGGCTTAACCGACGTCTTATCCCCCCTACTGATTTTGGAAAAGAGATAGGGCACGCAAGAGAGACGGATTGCTATCTTCCGGTCCACCAAGAATCTCGTATGTACTGTAATCAAGCTAGACTAGTTGGTTGGTACAGGACTCACGCTAGACAGGTTGCAATTGTTTCCTACTTCGGGTTATTGGCGAGTCCGCGCGATCTTCACCATCGGCCAGTCCTCGATTTCTCTACTTGAGTCACGACTGAGCCAATTTATTGATCTTTGTGGTCGCGAACGATCTGTCCCGAGTAAGTTATTTATAACTTATTTATAGAGGCTATTTTTATAAGGGTGTGGGGAGTCGGGGGAAAGTCTACCACACGGAGAAGAAGCTCCAATTCTCGCCTAAGCATGGGAGCTCAGTTGTGCCTATATCTTAGCCTTCGAGCTGAACACTTCATCGAGCGGCGAAAGGGCCATTGCAGTTACGCAGGCCTTCGAGGAAGGTCTTTGTTTTGCTGCTTGTTGTCGCAGCTAGGTCTCTACCGGCTCTATTCGTTAGGGATTCTCGCCTTTTCGAATGCAGATTTGGACAAATCTCCCAGGCACGAGACCTGCTCTTCCATTTCGGTCAGAAAGGCGCAAACAGCCGTCAAGGCGACGAGAGAGACCGCCTTGCCCGATCATTCCATTACATACTTCTCCAACCCTACTCTTCGGGGGATCCATGTGAAGCAGACCGGCAACCAGAGATTCCCAAAGGCACGAACGGGAATAAATAGGGTTTTATGCAAGCAGTAGTCACTCCTGCAGTAATTCCTTTCCTGTCTCTAACTCAAGTAGTAGCAAGTACTCAAGCAAGCGAGTGAAGTGACCCATAAGCTATAAGGGCGAGCTATA